TATATCTTGAGCAGTTACATATCCAGGGCCCCTGACACAAATAGACGCCTCACAAGTTCCATAGAGATTACTTCTCAATACGATTTCTTTCAAATTCATTAAAATTTCATGTACTGATTCTTGAATACCCATTATGGTAGAATATTCGTGTGAGATTTTCTCAGATTTTGCGCGTGTGATACATGTTCCTTCGATTTCTCCAAGCAAAGCTCTTCGCATCGCAATGCCTATTGTGTCTGCTTGACCTTTCATAAGCGGAGACAGAATAAAGCGCCCATACAAAAGACGCTTGCTGTCTGCTGCTGATTCAACACACTTCCACTGTAGTGTCCGAGTAGATACTGTTATTTTCTCTCGAACCATAATAATATTATTTGATCTGATCATTGAATCATTTATTTCTCTTGTTTCTCTTGCTATTGAAATCTCTTCAATTTTGATTTCTACACACGTCTTTTTTTCGGGGGTCTACAGCCATTATGTGGCATAGGGGTTACATCCCGTACGAAAGTTAATAGTATACCACTTCTGCGAATAGCTCGTAATGCTGCGTCTCTTCCGAGACCAGGACCTTTAATCATGACTTCTGCTCGTTGCATACCTTGATCTACTACTGCACGAATAGCATTTGCCGCTGCGGTTTGAGCAGCAAATGGCGTCCCTCTTCTTGTACCTCGGAAGCCACAAGTACCGGCAGAGGACCAAGAAACCACTCGCCCTCGTACATCTGTAACAGTTACAATGGTATTATTAAAACTTGCTTGAATATGAATAACCCCCTTTGGTATTTTACGTATACTCTTACGTGAACCAATACGTCCACGTGAACCCTTTTTCGGTATAGCTTTTGCCATATTTTATCATCTCATAAATTTGAGTCAGAGATATATGGATATATCCATTTCATGTCAAAAAAGATCCCTGTATATTGGGTCTTTAACGAGTCTTATTATCCTTGTCTTTGTTTATGTCTTGGGTTGGAACAAATTACTATAATTCGTCCCCGACGACGGATTAGTCGACATTTTTCACAAATTTTACGAACAGAAGCTCTTATTTTCATATTTGCCACTCCTTACTTTAATTTTGAATCCATTTCTTGGAAGAAAATAAGTTGATTTCAATTTTCGATTTCGAATCGTATTCCTGCGAAAGAAATAGTGAAGTTGAAAAAACACCTAATCTTTTTAATCTTTGTTGCGGAGTCGATAAATTATACGACCTCTGGTTGAATCATAACGACTTACTTCAATACTGACTCTATCTCCTGGCAATATTCGTATAAAACTACGTCGGATCTTTCCTGAAACATAACCTAGAATCATATCTTCATTATCTAAACGAACCCGGAACATGCCGTTGGGAAGCGATTCAGTAATTAAACCTTCATGAATCCATTTTTGTTCTTTCATTCCAGGTAAAACCTCCTTGAAGTATCAACTAGTAGAGGAAGAACCCTATTAGACAACCCGCCTCTTCTCTTTTCTTTTTCACAAAAAAGAAGTTTCCTATTCAATTCGGATATTAGAAAGATTACCATATATAACACAAAATTTCTCCGCCTATTCTTTCTAGTCGAGCCTCTCGGTCTGTCATTATACCCCGAGAGGTAGAAAGAATTACAACCCCCATCCCGCCTAAAATTCTAGGAATTCTTTGATAGTTAGAATAGATTCGTAGACCCGGTCGACTGATCCGTTTTAAATTTAAAAGATTTCGATAAGTCCTTTTACTATTCCTTCTATGTCGTAGGGTTAAAACCAAAAAAGATTTGTTGTTTTCTCGATGTTTTCTCACGCTTTCGATAAAACCCTCTCGTAAAAGTATTTGAACAATACTTTGGCTGATATTAGTAGATGCTACTCGAACCACGCTTTTTCTATACATATCGGCATTTCGTATAGAGGTTATTATGTCAGCAATAGTATCACTACCCATGATTAATTAAAATGATTGGTGCCTCCAAATTTGGATATAATCAACATGTTTTTTTACGTATTTGTTTATGAATATTAATATGAATTTTGAAAGGTATATACGTGAGACAAAATATACTAAATGAATCTTAATCTATTTTTTTAAATACCCTATTATAATATAACCTATAACCATATCTTGGTCTCATTTTATAATACCTCGGGAGCTAATGAAACTATTTTAGTAAAATTGAACTGTCTCAATTCTCGGGCAATCGCACCAAAAACTCGAGTTCCTTTTGGATTTCCTTCTTGATCAATCACAACTGCAGCATTGTCATCATATCGTATTATCATACCGTTGTCACGTTTAAGTTCTTTACAAGTACGGACAATTACAGCTCTGACCACTTCTGATCTTTCTAGAGGCATGTTTGGAACTGCGTCTTTGATCACAGCAACAATAACGTCACCAATATGAGCATATCGACGATTGCTAGCTCCTATGATTCGAATACACATCAATTCTCGAGCCCCGCTGTTATCTGCTACATTCAAATGGGTCTGAGGTTGAATCATATCATTTTTTTTTTTTGATCTGTTTTTAAAAATACAAAGGTCGAAGAAAAAAAGAAATATTATTTGTTAAAAAAAAGAAACCTCCACCCGCTATTTTTAAGGCCTATTTCTTTTTTATCCCGAAATGAGGAATTGAGCTCGTATAGGCATTTTGGACGCTGCTATTGAAATAGCCCTTCTGGCTATATTTTCTGTTACCCCACCCATTTCATAAAGGATTCGACCTGGTTTCACAACAGCTACCCAATATTCGGGAGAGCCTTTACCTGAACCCATACGTGTTTCTGCGGGCCTTACTGTAACTGGTTTATCTGGAAATATACGGACCCATATTTTTCCACCGCGACGTGCATTTCGTGTCATTGCTCGTCGACCTGCTTCTATTTGTCTAGATGTGATCCAAGCGGGTTCAAGTGCCTGAAGAGCGTATTTACCAAAACAAATAGTATTACCTCGATAAGATATTCCCTTCATTCTTCCTCTATGTTGTTTACGGAATCTGGTTCTTTTGGGGTTATAGTTGATGGTTTGTTTTGAATTCCATCTCTACTACAGAACCGGACGTGAGAGTTTCTTCTCATCCAGCTCCTCGCGAAGAAAATCAATTCAAATGAAAGATTTTGAATTCAATTCAGATAGAATATAATTTGAATTAAGATATACATGTATTTAATAAGTAATATACTGAATCATGGATTTCATTTAATCTAGATCAAATCTATTATTAATTTGTATATATTGTTTCTATAGATAACTAAATCTAAATATATTAAATAACTCTTTTTTCTTATATTTATATATTTTAGAATGTTAAAACAAATCTTTCTTTTGTTTTACTCTTTATCGTATTGGATTGACCCAATTTTAGCAATCCAAGAAAAGAAAGTTTTCGCGGGCGAATATTTACTCTTTCAATTTCTATTTCAGTTCTATCATTAGTTCATAACTTTTCCGAATAGATGAATTGGTCTCTGGCCGGTTCCGCCATCCCGATCAATGAATCATTCGAATTCATTTTCACTAAAATCTTTTGAATTCACAGGTTCCATCGTTCCCATCGCTTCTTACTTAATGGTTAGGTCTGAATTCTACAACGGAGCTATTAGTTCTTGAGTCAATATTCTTAGTCTTTATTGGCTCGAAGCTCTTTCTTTTTTGTTCGATGAGCAGATCCATTTAATGATGAATCCGTATTGATGCTTTATTACGCAGATTTTTTATGAGACGACTCATAGACCTTACATATTGGAATTCTATATCATCAATATTCTTTATTCTTTCTTTCTCTCATCCTTCCATTTATCCATACCCTTTCTTTTTTATTTCGATTGACAACTTAGAAGCAGATTTTTTAATAAAAAAAGATTTCAGTTGCTACAACAATATGAACAATATATCATATCTTGACTGTTTCTTTGGATCCAGATAATACGAAGTGATGAGTTGGTTATTACTTCTATAGTTATTTGTTTATACTATTGGATCGGGCTGTTTTTTTATACTAACCCTCAAAAAACCAACGAGTCACACACTAAGCATAGCAATTTTATCAAAAGATTAATTTAATTTTTATTAAACCCTATAGAATTAGAATTGTTCATTTTTTTATTGAACAGAAAATAAAAAGAAGAAACTAATTTATCACTTTTTGTTCCATCGATGGATAGAATGCAAAGGGAAATAAAGGTTTCTTATTCCCCTTCTATAAATATCCAAATTTTGATGCCTAATACCCCATAGATTGTTCGAACTGTATAGGAACAATAATCAATTTTAGCTCGAATGGTTTGTAGTGGAACCCTACCCTCTCTAATCCATTCAACACGTGCAATTTCTTTTCCGTCGATACGTCCTGCAATTTGCACTTGAATTCCTTTTGTATCTGCTTGTTCAGTTAATTCTATAGCCTTTTTCATTGCTTTGCGAAAAGAAACTCTATTTTTTAATTGTCCGGCTATAAATTCTGCAAGAATATTAGGGTTTCCATAAGGCTTTTCAATTCGTGTGATAGCAATGTTAAGTTTTCGATTTACAGAATTCAATTCTTTTTGTAAATTCATCTGTAATTCTTCGATTCCTCGGGGTCGACTTTCAATTAATATTTTTGGAAATCCCATATAGATTATGATTTGGATCAGGTCGATTCTTTTTTGAATCTCTATACGTGCAATTCCCTCGACGCCAGAAGATGTTTTCATATTTTTTTGTACATAATTCTTGATATAATTTCTTATTTTTTGATCTTCTTGCAGACCCTCAGAATAATTTTTTGGTTGTGCGAACCAAAGGGAATGATGACCTTGGGTTGTACCAAGTCTGAAACCAATTGGATTTATTTTTTGTCCCATGTTCCCCCATTACTATACATATCATAATACGACATAGTTGTATCCTTTTTTTTCTTTTGTGACCATGTAATAGAGTCGGTATCTATATATTCATTTAAGGATATATCTTTCATTACAATAGTTATATGGCAGGTAGGCTTTTGTATCGCAAAACTAC